GTTAATCGTAAGCAAGAAGATTGTTTACTAAAAAACAACAAGAAAAATTCATATTCTGATACATAAGAGTTATATAGGAATCGAAATAGTCTTTTATTTTCTTTTGAAAAAAGAAAAATGGATTTCATTGAAGTAATAAGACTATTCCAATTCGAATAATAGTGGAGAAAGAATCGCAATAAATGCAAAGACGAAACATCTTGAATCCGGTATTCAAGGAGTTGAACCAGGATTTCTAAATGGATAGGATAGCGTATTTCTATATGTGATAGATATTGTAAATGCAAAAATTTATCTTCTAAAAAGGGAAATATTGAATGAATAGATTGTAAATTTTGAAACTTTGGTATTTCTTTTTCTTCCGGACAAGATAGTTGCCCTAGCGAGAGTGGGATTTCTACAACGATCGCAAACCCCTCAGATAGAATCTGAGAATAAAACTCAGAATAAAAATAATTGCGGTGATCCAACAATCGATCTTGTTTAGGATGATTAACCGAATTAATCAAAAAATTCTGCTGATACATTCGAATAATTAAACGTTTCACAAGTAGTGAACTAAATTTCTTGTTATTACAACCAAAAATTTCCACTGGTTCGGAACCATTTAATCCATAATCATAGGCAAATGCATAAATATATTCCTGAAAGAGAAGTGGGTAGACGAAGTAGTGTTGACGAGATTTCTGTTTTTCGGAATACGCTTCGAATTTTTTCATTTGTATTTCTACTTGAATCAGAGAAAAAAAGCATTTCTCGGTTTATCAAATGATGATACATAGTGCAATATGGTCAGAACAAGGTGTTGCATAATACAAACCCTGGAAAGAAAGGGAGTCTAATCCATAGAACTTTTTCCGCTCCTTTTCTATCCAATTAGTTTATGTTTGTTCTAATTACAAAATAAACAACAACTAATCTTTTATTTTTGCAGGCCAATCGCTCTTTTGACTTTGGAATACAGTCTCTTTATCAATATACTGTTTCTTTTACACATTCAATTCATAACATCCCTTTTCAATCCATAATCAAGAATAATTAGGATTTCTAAAAAAAAAAGTAAAGGGTCCACTCATAGGAAAACCTAACCTTTCCCCGCATCAGGCACTAATCCATTTTTAACCTCTAATTAGATCGGGGAATCCTTCAAATTAACCAATTAAGAAGTTAAGCTCGTTGCTTTTTATTTTACCAGAATTAGAGCCAGGCTCTATCCATTTATTCACTAGACCCAGAAAATCAGAATTTTTTTTTAATAAAAAAAATAAATTGATTTTATTACGACATGCTATTTTTTCCATTCATTACCTTTGAGGATCAGTCGTGGTCTTCTAGACTCTACCAAGAGTCTGGACGAATTTGTTGCTTCATCCAAATGTGTAAAAGATCATAGTCGCACTTAAAAGCCGAGTACTCTACCATTGAGTTAGCAACCCGGATAAAATGGGATCTCTTAGATACGATCGAAATCTCAAAATCGATGAAATTACACCGGACGCTCCTGTCAAAACATTGAATTAGCAAGACATCAAAAAGTAGACAGAAATACCTAATATGAAGTAACAATAAAGAGACCCATCTATCTACAAATTCTATTTGTTCAATAGACCTTTGTCAATGGAAATACAATGCAATTAGATACAAAAAGGAAATAAAATAAGGACTTTTGTTGGATTGGCACGACATAAATGCAGCAAAAAAATAGGACTAAGAAAGAGGCAAATTGTGTCTAAATAATTAAGGGGTACTAAGGACCCTCTCCTACTTTTTTATTCATTTAGTTCTTCAATTAACTCAAAGTTCTTTCTTTATCTTTAAAGAATTCTGCCTTCCTTAAAATATCATAAACTGTTCTTGTAGGTTGAGCACCCTTTTCAAGGAAATAGAGAATAGCTGGAACATTTAAACAAGTTTGATTCTTTATCGGATCATAAAAACCCACTTTTCTAAGATCTCTTCCTTCTCTTCGAGATCGAACATCAATTGCCACGATTCGATAGATAGCTTATTGGGATAGATGTAGATAAACAACCCCCCCCCCTAGAAACGTATAGGAGGTTTTCTCCTCATACGGCTCGAGAAAATGATTCTAATTTCTGTCTATAATGCAAATAGATAGAAATTAGATTATGACTTGCATTAATTTCCTTAAAGAAAAAACAAATTTCATTTATACTCATGACTCAAGTTGGCTAATTTTGACTGACAAACTTCAAAAGAAAAACCCTTCGAAATTTTTTGAGTCGTCTCTAAACTCTTTTCTTTATCTCATCTCGAACAAATTGACTTTTATTCCTTATTCTGATCTAATTCTATTGTTGAGACGGCTGAAAATCGTGTTTACTTGTTCCGGAATCCTTTATCTTTGATTTGTGAAATCCTTGGGTTTAGACATTACTTCGGGAACTCCTATTCTTTTTTCTTTCAAAAGAGTAGCAACATACCCTTTCTTTTTTCTTATTTCCTTCGATAAAGCATTTCACTCTTCTATAGAAATCAAATATGAACAATTGATTCAGATAGACTTTTAATCAAAAAAAAGTTTTTCCAATCTTCCAAAATTGGACTTTTTCTTATTTTAACCTTTTGATTTCTATATTAAGGATAGACTGACAAAGTTGGCCTAATTTATTAGTTTTCACTAACCCTAGATTCTTTCCCTTGATCAAAAAGATATTCTGTCCTCTCGAGCTCCATCGTGTACTATTTACTTTACTTACAAACACCCCAGCGCAAATTAGGTTCGGGATGAATAGAACAGACTATGTCGAGCCAAGAGCATTTTCATTACTATGGAAAATGATGGATAGCAAAATCCACAATCGATCATGTCCTTCAAGTCGCACGTTGCTTTCTACCACATCGTTTTAAACGAAGTTTTACCATAACATTCCTCTAATTTCATTGCAAAATGGTATCGAGAATTGATCCAATATGAATGGAATCATGAATAGTCATTGCTTTTGTATACTAATTCAAACTTGCTATCTATGGAGAAATATGGATAAAAGAAATAAGTATTTATCGGGGAACACTCTGCAAAGATACAATTTGTTTAAACCTATATTCTATCATATGAATGAAACATAGTTCGAAAAAGAGGAATAAAATAGTTTGCTTAAGACTTATTTATGATTATTATTGAATTTCCATTCTCAACAGAGAACCCAAGATGATCAATCCTGAAATAAGAAGGATCGACTCTTACCCAACAAAAAAACTATCAACCTCAAAAAAAGTTGAATTAATTTAATGAATTAATATATTTTTCTGTAACAAAAACAATTAAGTATTAACCAAATAAGCTATGCCAATGAAAAGATTGGTAGTTTTGGGTTAGTTATTAAATTCTCATATTTCTTCGACTCGAATAACAAAAGAAAGAAATTTTTTTTGTAAAGTAAAATTCAGGTCTTTGCTTTTACTTATAGCACTCTTTCTTTTACCTAAAAGAAAGAACTCAAAATAAAAAATAAGAAAAGTACGATTTTTTGCGAATCCATTCTATCCAATGAACTGTTCTTACCTTAACCTTACCGAAATGGATCATTCTGGATATTTAAAGAATCACAGATCGAGATCGTTTTCGCTTAACCAAAGAAGGACGCTTCTTTTTTACTAATAATATAACAAAACAAATAATACAACAAAAATCTATCTCTATCATAAAGGGATAGGTCTCATTTTCTATACAGTGTTTTACCCCATTAAATTTTTTTTTTCAATCAATTCGAAAGTAGAGTAGACAGAATATATAAATTTATCTCTAATCCTCACATTCCATTGATTTAGAAATGGATATTTGCAAATCAGATAATACCTAAAATAGAAAAATCGAGTCCCTATCCGTAGAATGGAAACCTTTTTCTTTTTTCTCGCGCCGATCTTGGTCAAAAGTTTTAAGGCCTGTGCTGAAACTAAAAACATCCTACTCTTTAATCTGGCCATGAAACATAGAATTAGAATACTCCCCCTCTTTTTTTTACTTACTTTAGTTCTTGAGTTTTTGGAAAATAAATAGGGGGGTACTTCTTTTCTTTCTTATTGGGTGTCAAATGGATCCTGTAAGAATTCCCACTTCATAGATACGAGGCATAAAGTTTATCTAAGAAGTTAAAATTGCAAAACGCCAAAACACATATGAATAATGTGTAGTAGGGGCATATCCTGAATGTGCCTGATAGACAAAAATTTTTCATGAAAAAAAAGATATTCAATTTGAGTGGACTTGACACTTGATTTTTTGTTTTCTGAGAAAAAAAAAAATGCTTAGAAATGCATCTAATCTACGATTTCATAAGAGATAATTATTCTCTTTAATAAACTTTTGTGTCGTGCAGGGCACAATACGATTCTATCTTTCGCTTCATCAGAAAAAATCTGGGACGGAAGGATTCGAACCTCCGAGTAACGGGACCAAAACCCGCTGCCTTACCACTTGGCCACGCCCCATTTCATTTCGTTTTATGGGACACTAATAAACACTATTATTTTTATATATTATTCGTCAATCCCACTTCAATTACCTCAAAAATGAGGGATATTTTCTTGCTAGGATTCTAGACATGCGGATAATATAGAATCCAAAAATGCATTGATCATTACATGGAATTCTATTAAGATATTATATGAAAGTCGAATTTCTTCCATTCTCATTTGAGAATGCGAATACAAGGAGGTATTTTGTGTTTGGGAAAGTCCGAAGAAAAAAGGATTTGGAATCTACCTATTCTTTTGCTTTTTCCCTTAGAAAAATAACTCAATCAAAATCCAATTATCTACTCTACAAGAATGAAATGCTTGTTATGCCTAATATACTTAGTTTAACCTGTATCTGTTTTAATTCTGTTCTTTGTCCGACTAGCTTTTTCTTCGCCAAATTACCCGAAGCTTATGCCATTTTCAACCCAATTGTGGATGTTATGCCTGTCATACCTGTATTCTTTTTTCTATTAGCGTTTGTTTGGCAAGCTGCTGTAAGTTTTCGATGAAATCTTTACTATTCTGCCTGCCAAATTGAATGATGTATTCATTCCAAAAAAATGAAAAAATGGATAAGAGCCGAGAAGTCTTATATTATGAACCCTCGATTCTAAAATTCAAATTCTTCTACATTGAATGTATAGCTGCAGCAATAAATTTGGATCAGCTTTTCTACCCCCTGCGCCTACGTTGAGCAGGTACCTTTAGGTACCCACACAATACCTAAACTAATTTTTGATATTGATAAGAGTACTTATTAGAAATTAGAAAGCAATTCTTGCAATTTTTTTAAGAATTGATTTTTGCATTTTTAGGTATCAAAATAAAGAAAACCCATCCTAGTGGATCCGTGTGGTAAGGAAAAATGGGTAATCTATTCCTTAACAAAAAAAAATTGGAGATTATGTAATGCTTACTCTCAAACTTTTTGTTTATACAGTAGTGATATTCTTTGTTTCCCTCTTTATCTTTGGATTCTTATCTAATGACCCAGGACGTAATCCTGGGCGTGAGGAGTAAAAATCCAAAATTTTTGGGAATTTTTTCTTATAAATTGAAATTGGATTTATTTCGTACATTTATCTATGAGAAAATCCGGGGGTCAGAATTCCTTACAATTCGAAAGTCCCAAATGATCCGAGGGGGCGGAAAGAGAGGGATTCGAACCCTCGGTACAAAAAAATTGTACAACGGATTAGCAATCCGCCGCTTTAGTCCACTCAGCCATCTCTCCCCGTTCCAAATCGAAAGGTTTTCGTGATATGACAGAGGCAAGAAATAACGATTGCAAAAAATCCTTCCTTTTTCTTTCATTTCAAAAGTGCATAAAAATTATATTGCCAATTCCATTTTAATTATATTCTTTTTTCTTAATGTTAATAAAAAAAAGAAGAAAATTCTTGTTTTTTCTTTCCAAAATTCGATATAGGCTGAGAGACAATCAGATCTATTTTCTCTTCAACGGGCAGTTCCATATAGGATTTGTTAGAATAAAACAAAAACAAGCGGGTTATAAAAAAAACTCTTTTTTCTTTATTTATTTTATCCACAAAGAAAAAAAGGTTCTTATCAAACCCACAATAAAATTGTAAAGAAAGATAAAGTAAGTAGACCTGACCCCTTGAATGATGTCTCTATCCGCTATTCTGATATATAAATTCGATGTGGATGAAATTGGTGTATAAGCGTATTTTTTGTATTTCTTTAGACTTAGATCGCGCAAGGCAAGAATTTTTCGCTATTTACGATTTCATATTCTTGTTACTAGACGTTCTATAGGAATAAGAAGAAATCGCAACTCTTTTCCGTTACACATAAAAGGGGTTTCTAAAGTCAATTTTTCTTTTCAATATCTTTCTTTTTTTTTCAGAATCCTATTTTTGTTCTTCCACCCATGCAATAGAGAGCGAATGAGAAAAGAGGGGTTTTCCCTTAAAAGATAGGCTTTGAAATAGAAATCATGGAATAATGCTGAATTCTAATGTTTATTTCTTTATTTCTTTTCTATCTTCGAGACGATTGAAAAAGGGCATTGAACGAAAAAGAAATCGTCCACAGATAATCAAACTATCGTATGCCCTGGAAGTAATAGGAGGTGCTCGAAAATGGTTGAAGTAATTGAATAGGAGGATCACTATGACTATAGCCCTTGGTAGAGTTACTAAAGAAGAAAACGATCTATTTGATATTATGGACGACTGGTTACGAAGGGACCGTTTCGTTTTTGTAGGATGGTCCGGCTTATTGCTCTTTCCTTGTGCTTATTTCGCTTTAGGGGGTTGGTTTACAGGGACTACTTTTGTAACTTCTTGGTATACCCATGGATTGGCTAGTTCCTATTTGGAAGGTTGCAATTTCTTAACCGCGGCGGTTTCCACACCTGCCAATAGTTTAGCACACTCTTTGTTGCTACTATGGGGCCCGGAAGCACAGGGGGATTTTACTCGTTGGTGTCAATTAGGTGGTCTGTGGACTTTTGTCGCTCTCCATGGGGCTTTTGCACTAATAGGTTTCATGTTACGTCAATTTGAACTTGCTCGGTCTGTTCAATTGCGGCCTTATAATGCAATTTCATTCTCTGGTCCAATCGCTGTTTTTGTTTCCGTATTCCTTATTTATCCACTGGGACAATCTGGCTGGTTCTTTGCGCCGAGTTTTGGCGTAGCAGCTATATTTCGGTTCATCCTTTTCTTCCAAGGATTTCATAATTGGACGTTGAACCCATTTCATATGATGGGAGTTGCCGGAGTATTAGGCGCAGCTCTGCTATGCGCTATCCATGGGGCTACTGTAGAAAACACTCTATTCGAAGATGGCGATGGTGCAAATACCTTCCGCGCTTTTAACCCAACTCAAGCTGAAGAAACTTATTCAATGGTTACTGCTAACCGCTTTTGGTCCCAAATCTTTGGTGTTGCTTTTTCCAATAAACGTTGGTTACATTTCTTTATGCTATTTGTACCCGTCACCGGTTTATGGATGAGTGCTATTGGCGTAGTTGGTCTGGCTCTGAACCTA